ATGCAATCCAGATCATAATGAAACATTCCGGTGTTTTCATTCGGAAAGGTGAAAGCTAAGACGAAAAAAAAGAATCGACCGTTCAAGTATTCAAAATTACACGCTAAAAATGATAGAAATAGGGGCATAGCATGTTAGCTTATACATATACCACATATATATTTATGTATAATATTATTATGTATAATAAATATACATAATATATATGTGGTATATATCCATATATATTGGATATTGAATTTAATTTCGAATACAGAACTGATAGAATCTTTTCTGATTGGACCAAATATGAGTAGCCGATAGAGATGAAAGAAGATAGACAATAAATCCAAATTAGGAGAAAACGCCTTTCAATATGGAACTGCTATCTAATGAATTCAACGGTTCCGGCCTAATATAAATAAACGAATAAAAAAGAGTGGCATCAAGACCCTAATAAAAAAAGGGGGGGATATGGCGAAATTGGTAGACGCTACGGACTTAATTGGATTGAGCTTTGGTATGGAAACCTACCAAGTGATAACTTTCAAATTCAGAGAAACCCTGGAATTATAAATGGGCAATCCTGAGCCAAATCCTGTTTTCTGAAAACAAACAAAGATTCAGAAAGTGATAATAAAAAAGGATAGGTGCAGAGACTCAATGGAAGCTGTTCTAACAAATGGAGTTGGCTGCGATGCGTTAGTAAAGGAATCCTTCCATCGAAACTCCAGAAAGGATGAAGAATAAACCTATATATACGTATACGTACTGAAATACTATCTCCAAGCCAAATGATTAATGACGACCCGAATTTTTTTTTATATTTATATGTTTATATGAAAAATGAAAGAATTGCTGTGAATCGATTCCAAGTAAAAAAAAATGGAATATTCATTGATCAAATCATTTACTCCATCGTAATCTGATAGATCTTTTGAAAAATTGATTAATCGGACGAGAATAAAGATAGAGTCCCATTCTACATGTCAATATCGACAACAATGAAATTTATAGTAAGAGGAAAATCCGTCGACTTTAGAAATCGTGAGGGTTCAAGTCCCTCTATCCCCAAAAAGGCCCATTTGATTCCCTAATTTTTATCCTATACTCTCATTTCGTTAGCGGTTCAAAATTCGTTATGTTTCTCATTCATTAATTTTTTTCTTTTCACAAGCCTTGTGATATATATGATACACGTACAAATGAACATCATTGAGCAAGTAACCCCGATTGTAAATTGGAATGATCATATTATCGCCCGTACTGTACTGAAACTTACAAAGTCTTCTTTTTTTTTTGAAGATCTAAGAAATTCCACCAAGGCCTGTATATGACTTTGTACTCCCCTTTTCGTCTTTTTAATTGACATAGACCCAAGTCATCTATTAAAATGAGGATGATGCGTCGTGAATGGTCGGGATAGCTCAGCTGGTAGAGCAGAGGACTGAAAATCCTCGTGTCACCAGTTCAAATCTGGTTCCTGGCACATGGATTATTTGTATGAGTATCGATTCTACAAATTGGTCGACATACATATTCATTAATTAATAGTATAGATCATGATACATTTTTATCCATCTAAGTGGCTGTAGAGATACCCCCTCTATTTAAGAAATATAGAATATATATTTAAGAAATATAGAATATTTATACATGAGTAAAGCGTATCTAAAGCAAGAAATAGATTTTGTTTCCTCGTCTTTTTATTTATTTGTTCATACTGTGTCTACTCTCGTTCACAAAGAATGGTACTACTTCTTCTATATTACAAGGGGAGTTGAGGGGTACGAATAGCCAAGATTCATTTCAGATATAATACAAATAGAATCTGATCCCCTTGCATTCATTTCTTTCGGTTTTCTTTTCATATTCTATTTCCTCATTTCCCCCTATGTTGTTACTTTCTGGGTTGTTACTTTCTGGAACCCATCTAAGTGATGTGCGCGGTACATAGTTCTGCATCATTAACTCTTTCATCCTATTGACTCAGCTCATGTGAAAAAAGTATCTTTCAAAATTTGAAAATCGTACTGAATCCCTCTAATTTAATTGTTTTTTTATTTATTTTTTTTTTTTTTTAGGATTTCTTTTTTTTAGCCTATCCTTTTTTTAACTTATACATAATATATGAAATGAATGAAACTTCAGCTCTTTGATCTATAAAAAAAAACGTACAAATATTCTTTGAATATCTGGAGTTGTAGAAGTGAAGATGAGTTTCTGATTATTCAATGAGCATCTTGTAGTTCATAAAAATTAGGGGCAATATAATCCTTACGTAAAGGCCATCCTATCCAACTTTCCGGCATTAAGATACGTTTTAGACGTGGATGATTATTATAAGAGATTCCCAACATATCATAAGATTCCCTTTCTTGAAAATCCGCACTTTTCCAAACCCAGAAAACAGACGGAATTCTAGGATTCCTCCTTGGGGCAAATACTTTTATGCATACTTCTTCCGGTTGATCTATACCATACTCTATTCGCGTAAGATGATACACACTGGCTAACAGTC